TTAACAATCCTGTTAGACATAAAAAAGTAGCTATCATCCCCTTTTCTGAGGAATAATATGGTTTTCTAATTTGATTGCCCAATAAGCTTATCAAATGAATTGTAATTACAATTGAAACAATAGAAAAGGAAATATGAGTTAATATATGCTCTAAAGTTGAAAATATCATAAAAATGAAAAAACGGGGGATCCCCCCGTATTAATTAAGAAATAGAAATTGGGAATTTAATTTAATTTTATTATAGGATCTATTTGATATCTTTTAGAAGATGGCATGCCGCCACTCGGACTCGAACCGAGATGCTCTAGCACTGCTTCCTAAGAGCAGCGTGTCTACCGATTTCACCATAGCGGCTTGCTCGAACTCATAATAACCTATTTATATTCAATCGTCGAGATTGAACAAGTCAATTCACTCAAATAAGTTTTTTTTAGTAAAAAAAAAAAGAGTTCAAAAAAGTCAATTTAAAGGTTCAGTAGTTTCTTTAAGGTGTCTGGTTTTAGGGCTTTGACGTAGTTTAGCCGATTCTAAAATACGACTCTTGCAACGATAGAATTCTTCGATAGACTAAAAAACTTTTTTCTTTTATTGTCATTATTTCTGGTTTATCTTATTTAATAAATTCAATTTGAAACACAAACTCAATTTTATCAATGAATCTAAAATATGTCTATTTTGTATTACTCCAAATTGCCACTTGTACATATAATAATATCTCAACAATTAAGTTCTTTTATTGATTATTCATTGGGCTGAAAATTGGATATATATGGAAAATACATTAAATATAGTATATATAATAAATTAAGAAGTCAGAAAGTTATCCAAAAATCTTTAACACGGAATGGATTAGTTTGAACAATTAATTAATTTGAACTAAAAATATTCTATATACCCTTCCTGATAAATATAAAATTTTTTCATTATTTATTCTTTTAAAGGTCGATGGGGAAAAGAAGACTCCCCACCACCAAAATCTGAATGAAAATATACTAAAAAATTCAAATAAAAAATCTTATATATATTTATTTTATTTATAAATTTAGAAAGAAGAATACTTCTTCTTTTTATAAGATTAAGAGTCTATTTCATATTGATTAGAATAGGAACTGCCAATTGTTAATTTTATATTAACTTTAATATTAAAATATTAACTTTAATATAAAATTAACAAATTACTGAGATATTAATGATATTAATTACTGATCCAATTTTTTTAGTCAAATCCATTCCAAATTATTCCAATATTTTAGGACTTATTTGTTTGTCGTACAAAAAAACTTTTTGAATTCCCGGTAGAAAGAGATTTCCCTAATGACAAAGCTTTTAATGCCGCCCAATATCCTTTCCTTTTCCAAATATTTTTACGAATACGCTTTTTTGATATCGAAGTACGTTTTTTTGGAACTGCCATTTAAAAAAGAAGAAGTTAGTCATTGTTATAGTTGGATGTGAAAGACATCTGTTGTTCAAAACGAATTATTATTTCTTATCTTATATTCATTATCTATTTTTTTTTATAAAAGATTCTCTTCATAGAAATCTAGATACGTCAAAGATCCGTGAAAATAAAAAATGACTCGAAATAACAAAATTTTGATTCCATACACTATTTGTAAAACCCAAAATTTTTGGTTTTGAACTCTTAGTTCTCATTGTTTATATCTCATCTGCTATGGGATAGAAATCAAAAGAAATAAAGAACCTAAAATACCTTTATTTTAGTCATTCTATATTTTATTTACATGTAATAAAATACCTTGTAAACTTTTGCCTAATAAATTGAGTCTTTTTTTAGTAAAACTTGAAAACAAAAATACACCTAAACTTTAAAACTCGAATGAGACTAGTAAAAAATCTGTTAAAGGGTATGTAGTTTGATAAAAAAGGATCTCAGTCATTTTTTATCCTTGCTCGATAAAAAGTGCATTTTAGAGCTATAATCTTATAAACTTTCCAAATATTCCTAATAAATTGTTTTGATTGAAATGGAAAACAATAAATCCCATAATGAATTAGTTAATGAGTTTAAATAAACTAACTAAAATCAAGAGGTTTTATTTCATTAGACCAACGACCTTAGTTAATCCTCTAATTCATATTAGCATCAAGTACTCTTTTTAGCCTAAAATTTTATCCTTGCTCTATGAATATTAATAATATTTTTTATTTTCCTACTTTCCTATTATAAGTATTCGTTTTTATATGTCACTTGGTTATATCATTTGACCAATTGTAACTTCTTGTTTTGCATATTTGAACAATTTTGAAAAGACTCAGAATAAATACTAATATAAATATAAATTATTAAATAAGTTAGTGCATATCTTTATTTTTTATTTACTTTTTCGAAAGAGCTAAGATCCGGTGAATCGGAAACAATTAATTAAGAAAAAAAACTTTTTTTATGGAACAGACATATCAATATGCGTGGATAATACCTTTTCTTCCACTTCCAGTTCCTATGTTAATAGGGTTGGGACTTCTTATTTTTCCGAC